ATACATAGGGCGGTTGTTCCATTTTATTTGTTTTCTCAATTTATTCTTTTTTTCAATACTAATATTGACAACAGTGTATCAAATAAATATAATCCGATCGTGAATAAATGGATCCATTTACTTATGTTAATTAGAGGCTCCATTTAATTTATCAAATGGTGGATTTTCTACGATACAAAAACAAGGAATCCCTTATTTGTTTGATTATGATTGAAAGGTAATTAATTGAATTTGAATTGAGAGGTAAATAAAAAACGAAATAATACATACATATCTATTAATAAAAAAATTTAATATAGAATAATGTATAATGGATAACATAGTAAATAGTGGATATCAAGGGGTGGTCTATCATTTTTTATTTTTTGTGAGAAAATTTTTTGTTTTATCTGTTCATTTTTATGTTGAGAATCTATTCGCCTTCGATATTTTGAGTTTTTTCCATTTTGGAATGTCTAATATTTTTTTAGACAATTCAATCTTTTATTTGTGTTGTTTTTATTGCGATTGGATATACACATATACACACCCATCCTATTTATAAATTTAATAAATAAATAGTATTTGGGGTTGCTAACTCAATGGTAGAGTACTCGGCTTTTAAGAGCGACTCCATTTTTTACACATTTCTATGAAGCAATTGGTTCGTCCATACCATTGGTAGAGTTTGTAAAACCACGACTGATCCAGAAGGGAATGAATGGAAAAAGTAGCATGTCGTATCAATCAATCACGAATTCGAAAAGTATTTCACTCTTATATGTATCCGGTCCAAATTTTTGTTTGAATTCTTGGCTCGGAACAAAAAAATTCAGTTGGGTTTAATTTATAAAGGGATAGAGCTTGGCGGCTCTAATTATAGGGAAACAAAAAGTAACGAGCTTTCATTTATTTTGTATTTGAATGATTACCCCATCTAATTATACGTTAAAAAGAGGTTAGTGCTTTATGTGGGAAAAGCTTTTCCTGTGAATGGATTATTTTTTTTTATTATGAGTCCTAACTATAAAGCAATTTTCCATTAAATTGGGGGATAGCGAGAAATGTGTATGTGTAAAAGAAAGAGTATATTGATAAAGATCTTTTTTTTCCAAAATCAAAAGAGTGATTGGGTTGAAAAAAATAAAGGATTCCTAACTAGCTTGGTATCCTAGAACAAAAATTAGGTGGAAAAAGCGATTAGAGCGAGTCCGTTGATAGGTTTTGCTTGTTTTCTAGGTATCTATATACAATATATAGAATTCGTTTTTTATTTATATATTCCAATTTCTATATATATAGAATTCCCTGTTTTGACCATATCGCACTATGTATCATTTGATAATCCAATGAATCTCTGATTCTTTATTTGACTAAATAGGATTTTTTAAAATGGAGGAATATCGCGTATTTTTAGAACTCCATAGATCTCGCCACCGGGACATCCTATACCCGCTTTTTTTTCGGGAGTATATTTATGGACTCCCTTATAGTCGTGGATCCATTTTTGTGGAAAATGTAGGTTATAATAATAAATTTAGTTTACTAATTGTAAAACGTTTAATTACTCGAATGTATCAACAGACTCATTTGATCATTATTGTTAATGATTCTAACAAAAATCCTTTTTGGGGTTATAACAATAATTATTATTCTCAAATAATATTCGAAGGTTTTGTTGTCGTTCTAGAGATTCTATTTTCTCTACAATTATATATATCTTCCTTAAAAGAGTTAGAAATCGTAAAATCTTATCAAAATTTGGGATCAATTCATTCCATTTTTCCTTTTTTCGAAGATAAATTTATATATTTCAATCATAAGTCAGATATAAGAATACCCTATCCTATCCATCTGGAAATCTTGGTTCAAATCTTTCGATATTGGATAAAAGATGTCTTTTTCTTTCACTTATTAAGGTTGTTTTTTTATTACTATTGTGACGATTGTGACGATTGTGACGAGAACAGTTTTTTTACTCCAAAAAAATCGATTTCTACTTTTTTTTTTTAAAAGTAATCCAAGATTTTTCTTACTACTATATAATTTATATGTATGGGAATACGAATCTATCTTTCTTTTTCTACGTAATAAATCCTCTCAGTTACGATTGAAATATTTTCGCGTTTTTTTTGAGCGAATTTTTTTCTATGAAAAAATAGAACATCTTGCAGAAATATTTGTTAAGAATTTCTCATATACCTTATCATCCTTCAGGGATCCTTTCATCCATTATGTTAGATATCAAGGAAAATCCATTCTGGTTTCAAAGAATACGCCTCTTTTGATAAATAAATGGAAATACTATTTTATCTATTTATGGCAATGTCATTTTGATATTTGGTCTCAACCAAGAACGATCGATATAAACCAATTATCCCAGCATTCATTTCACTTTTTGGGTTATTTTTTAAGTATTAGGCTAAATCTTTCAGTGGTACGAAGTCAAATGTTACAAAATTCATCTCTAATAAAAATTGTTATGAAAAAGCTTGATACAATAGTTCCGATTATTCCTCTA